GCTTGCCTAGAGTGTATGATCCTTTTTTAAACGGACCATATCGTGGAACAATCAAAAAAGTGTATTCACCTTCAATGGTGGATGACTCAATCACTTCGACAGAAGATTCTATAGGAATGGTTTGGATAAATAAGATTCATGATAGGCTTCCTACTGATTACCAAAAACTTGAACATAAAATGGATACATTTAATGGAGAATCATTATCGACAGACATTGGTCCTTTCTTGACCTCTATCAGTGAATTAGCTAGGAAATCAACAACTGGTTTTAGTCTGAATTTTAAAAAGCTTGTTTTAATATCCGAACAAAGAAGATTTGATTCAGAAAATAAAAAAAAATGTTTGAAATTTCTATTCGATGTAATTACAACTGATCCAAATAATCAAACAATTCAAAATAAATCTATTGGAATAGAAGAAATCGGTAAAAAGATTCCTCGACGATCATACAAATTGATCAATTCTTTTGAAGAGCGGGAGGAGGAAAATGAGGAAGAATCAGCAGAAAATCATGGGATTCGTTCAAGAAAAGCCAAACGTGTGGTAATTTATACTGATAAGGCGGATCCGGATCAGAATACCAATACTGATACTAGTACCAGTACTAATAGTGATCAAGCAGAAGAGTTGGCTTTGGTACGTTACTCGCAACAATCAGATTTTCGTCGGGATATAGTAAAAGGATCCATGCGCGCTCAAAGACGTAAAATAGTTACTTGGGAAATGTTTCAAGCGAATGTGCATTCCCTGCTTTTTTTGGACAGAATAGATAAAACTTTTTTTTTTTCTTTTGATATCTCCCGAACAATGAATCTAATTTTTAGAAATTGGATAGATACAGGACCGAAATTCAAAACTTCGGATTCTGAGGAGGAAGAGGCAAAAGAAAAGGCAAAAAAAATTGCAGATAAAAAAAACGAGAATGAAAGGATAGCAATAGCAGAAACTTGGGATACTATTATATTTGCTCAAGCAATAAGAGGTACTATGTTAGTAACCCAATCGATTCTTAGAAAATACATCATATTGCCTTCATTGATAATAGCTAAAAACCTCGGCCGTATGTTTTTATTTCAATTCCCCGAGTGGTACGAGGATTTTAAGGAGTGGAATAGAGAAATGCATGTTAAATGCACCTATAATGGTGTTCAATTATCAGAAACAGAATTTCCGAAAAACTGGTTAACGGATGGTATTCAGATAAAAATCCTATTTCCTTTCTGTCTGAAACCCTGGCGAAAATCCAAACTACGATCCCATCATAGAGATCCAATCCAAAAGAAAGGGAAAACAGAAAATTTTTGTTTTTTAACAATCTGGGGAAGGGAAACCGAACTACCTTTTGGTTCTGCCCGACAACAACCTTCCTTTTTTGAACCTATTTATAATGAATTCGAAAAAAAAAAGAGAAAAGTGAAAAAAAAAAGTTTTCTAGTTCTAAGAGTTTTCAAAGAAAAAACAAAACAGTTTATAAAAGTCTCAAAAGAAAAAACAAGATGGATTATCAAAACGGTTCTATTTTTAAAAAGAATAATAAAAGAGTTTGCAAACGTAAATCCAATTTTATTATTTGTATTGAAGAAAGTATATGAACCAAATGAAAATGGAAAAGATTCCATAATCATAAGCAGTAATAAAATTGTTCCTGAATCGACCATTCGAATTAGATTCATGGATTGGGCAAATTATTCACTGACAGAAAAAAAAAGGAAAGATCTGTCCGATAGAACAACCCTAATCAGAAATCAAATAGAAAGGGGTGCAAAAGACAAAAGAAAAATATTTCTAACTCCGGATATAAATATTAGTCCTAACGATACAAGTTGTGGTGATAAAAGATCGGAATCGCAGAAACATATTTGGCAGATATCAAAAAGAAGAAGTAACAGATTCATATTCATACGCAAATGGCACTATTTTTTGACATTTTTCAACGAAAGAATATACATACATATCTTTCTATGTACTGTTAATGTTTCTAGAGTCAATGTACAACTTTTCCTTGAATCAACAAAAAAGATTATCGATAAATACATTCACAATGATGAAAAAAATAAAGAAGGGATTGATGAAACAAATCAAAAAAAAATTCACTTTATTTCGACTATAAAAAAGTCTCTTTCTAATATTAGTAATAATAAATCAAAGATTTCTGGTGACCTATATTCCTTTTCACAAGCATCTGTATTTTACAAATTATCAAAAATCCAAGCTATTAGTAAGAAGTATCATTTGAGATCTCTACTTCAATATCGCGAAGCATATCTTATTCTTAAGGATAGAATCAGGAATTTTTTTGGAACACGAAGAATATTAGATTCCAAATCAAGGCATAAAAAACTTCCGAATTCCGGAATGAATGAATGGAAAAACTGGTTAAGGGGTCATTATCAATACAATTTATCTCAGGCTAGGTGGTCTAAATTAGTACCGCAAAAATGGCGAACTAGGGTCAATCGGCGTCGTACGATTCAAAATAAAGACTCAAAAAAGAATTCATATGAAAAAGCCCAATTCATTCATTACGAGAAAAAAAATGATTATGAAGTGAATTCATTGACGAGCAAAAAAGCAAAATTAAAAAAAAACTACAGATATGATCTTTTTTCATATAAATATATTAATTATGGGGATAGGAAAGACTCATATATTTATCCATCCTCATTACAAGTAAACGAGGACCGAGAGATTCCATATAATTACAACACACCTAAAATTGAACCATTTTATGTACTGGGGGATATATCTATTAGTGATTATCTAGGAGAAGAGTATATTATTGGTACGGGTAAAAGTACGGATAGAAAATATTTGGAGTGGAAAAATTTCGATTTATTTCTTAGAAAGAATATCGACATTGAGTCCTGGACCGATACGGATACCGGGACCAACATTAATAAAATGACTAAGACCGAGACTGATTATTATCAAATGATTGATAAGAAAGATCTTTTCTATCTCACGATTCATCAAAAAATCAACCCACCCAATCAAAAAAAAAACTTTTTTTTGATGGGAATGAATAAAGAAATGCTATATCGTCCCATATTAAATACGAAATCTTGGTTCTTCTCAGAATTTGTGCCACTTTATGATGCATATAAGATCAAACCGTGGATTATACCAATCAAATTACTTCTTTCCATTTTTAATGGAAATGAAAACATTAGTGAAAACAAAAACATTAATGGAAATCAAAAAAAGGATCTTCGTATATCATCTAATCAAAAAGAATATCTTGAATTAAAGAATCGAAATCAAGAAGAAAAAGAACAGCTTGGCCACGGAAATATTGGTTCAGACGCACGAAAACGACAAAAAGATTTTGAAAAGGATTACATGGAATCAGACATTCAAAAACGTGAAAAGAAAGGACAACCCGAGAGTAACAAGAAAGCAAAACTAGAGTTATTCCTGAAAAAATATTTGCTTTTTCAATTGAGATGGGATGATCCTTTGAATCACAGAATTTTCAATAATGTTAAGGTATATTGTTTCCTGCTTAGACTAATAAATGCAAAGGAAATTGCTATATCCTCTATTCAAGGAGGAGAAATGCACCTGGATGTAATGTTAATTCAGACGAATCTAACTCTTCCAGAATTGATAAAAAAGGGAATATTGATTCTCGAACCAGTACGTCTGTCTATAAAATGGGATAGACAATTTATTATGTATCAAACCATAGGTATCTCATTGATCCATAATAATAAATGCCAAACTAATGGAAGATATCGAGAAAAAAGATATGTTGATGAGAATTATTTCAATGGATCCATTGTACAACATAAAAAGATGCTTGTGAATAGAGACGAAAATCATTATGATTTGCTTGTTCCTGAAAATATTCTATCCCCTAGGCGTCGTAGAGAATTGAGAATTCTAATTTGTTTCAATTCCGGAAATAGGAATGTTATGGATAGAAATCCGGTATTTTTCAATGACAACAATGTAAGGAACTGGGGGCAATTTTTGGATGAGGACAAGCATATTGATACAGATATAAATAAATTCATTCAATTCAAATTGTTTCTTTGGCCCAATTATCGATTAGAGGATTTAGCTTGTATGAATCGCTACTGGTTTGATACCAATAATGGCAGCCGTTTCAGTATGTCAAGGATACATATGTATCCACGATTCGGAATTAGTTGATGGTTGGTACATTTCCTATATATCAGGTGTTGGGTCTGGTATATGAATGTACACACACGCTGTGTTACATTCTAATACATGATACCGATTCAATAACGTCTCAATTGGATTGAATCTAGAAATGATTCGGCAGAATCTTCTTAGGCCAAAATAATTTTCTTTTGTGGGTACAGAAATTGCCCTTCTATCGAATCAAATTACAAATTGTACTTACAGTTCATTTGAATTTCATTTTGATTTTATTTGATAGAATAAAGTAATATATGAATAAATCCAGATTAGATTATTGGGTGTATCAGATCAAAATAACTGGCATTATTATTATTCCTGATTGGTAAAATCCATATCTGTGGAAAAAAAAAAAAGAGAGACAAATTTTATTTTTATGGTTATGGTCAAAAATTCATTCATCTCAGTTATTCCGAAAGAAGAAAAAAACAAAGGGTCTGTTGAATTTCAAGTAATCAGTTTCACCAATAAGATACAGAGACTTACTTCACATTTTGAATTGCACAGAAAAGATTATTTATCTCAGATAGGTTTGCGGAAAATTCTGGGAAAACGTCAACGACTGCTGGCTTATTTGTCAAAGAAAAATAGAGTGCGTTATAAAAAATTAATCGATCAATTAGATATTCGGGAACCAAAAACTCGTTAATTTGAAGATTATTTGAATTCTTTGGTTTTTTAGATCTTGAATTTTGATGAACCTCATTTATTTCGTTTTCGGCAATTCATAGAATAATGGATCGGAGAAGAAAACATATGAATGTACCGGCTACAAGAAAAGACCTCATGATAGTTAATATGGGTCCTCACCACCCATCAATGCATGGTGTTCTTCGACTTATCGTTACTCTAGATGGTGAAGATGTTATTGACTGCGAACCCATATTGGGTTATTTACACAGAGGGATGGAAAAAATTGCGGAAAACCGAACAATTATACAATATCTTCCTTATGTAACACGTTGGGATTATTTAGCTACTATGTTCACAGAGGCAATAACGGTAAATGCACCAGAACAATTAGGAAATATTCAAGTACCCAAAAGAGCCAGCTATATCAGAGTAATTATGCTGGAGCTGAGTCGTATAGCTTCTCATTTATTATGGCTTGGACCTTTTATGGCAGATATCGGTTCACAGACTCCCTTCTTCTATATTTTCAGAGAAAGGGAATTGCTATATGACCTACTCGAAGCTGCCACAGGTATGCGAATGATGCATAATTATTTCCGTATCGGGGGAGTCGCTGCTGATCTACCTCATGGCTGGATAGATAAATGTTTTGATTTCTGTGATTATTCTTTAACAGGAATTGTTGAATATCAAAAGCTTATTACGCAAAATCCCATTTTTTTGGAACGAGTTGAGGGGGTGGGCATTATTGGTGGGGAGGAAGCAATAAATTGGGGTTTATCGGGACCAATGCTACGAGCTTCTGGAACCCAATGGGATCTTCGTAAAGTTGATCATTATGAGTGTTACGATGAATTCGATTGGGAAGTCCAGTGGCAAAAAGAAGGAGACTCATTAGCTCGTTATTTAGTACGAATCAATGAAATGACGGAATCCATAAAAATTATTCAACAGGCTCTAGAAGGAATTCCGGGGGGGCCCTATGAGAACTTAGAAGTTCGACGCTTTGATAGAGCAAGTGATTCCGAATGGAATGGTTTTGAATATCGATTCATTAGTAAAAAGCCTTCTCCCACTTTTGAATTGTCGAAACAAGAACTTTATGTGAGAGTAGAAGCCCCAAAGGGAGAATTGGGAATTTTTCTGATAGGGGATAATAGTGCTTTTCCCTGGAGATGGAAAATTCGTCCACCTGGTTTCATCAATTTGCAAATTCTTCCTCAGCTAGTTAAAAGAATGAAATTGGCTGATATCATGACGATACTAGGTAGTATAGATATCATTATGGGAGAAGTTGATCGTTGAAATGATAATTGATACGACAGAAGTACAAGCTATCAATTCTTTTTCCAGATCGGAATCCTTAAAAGAGGTCTATGACCTCTTATGGCTGCTTGTCCCTATTTTTACTCCTGTATCGGGAATCACAATAGGCGTACTCGTGATTGTGTGGTTAGAAAGAGAAATATCTGCAGGGATACAACAACGTATCGGGCCTGAATATGCCGGCCCCTTGGGAATTCTTCAAGCTCTAGCAGATGGGACCAAACTACTTTTGAAAGAGGATCTTCTCCCATCTAGAGGAGATGTTCGTTTATTCAGTATGGGGCCATCTATAGCGGTCATATCAATTCTACTAAGCTATTTAGTAATTCCTTTTGGCTATCGCCTTGTTCTAGCCGATCTCAGTATAGGCGTTTTTTTATGGATCGCTATTTCCAGTATTGCTCCTATTGGACTTCTTATGTCAGGATATGGATCGAATAATAAATATTCCTTTTCAGGTGGTCTACGAGCTGCTGCTCAATCTATTAGTTATGAAATACCATTAACTCCGTGTGTGTTATCAATATCTCTACGTGTGATTCGTTGGAACATGAACCTTTACCCCTTTCCTTTATTTCCAGGAAAGGGGTTGGATGTGTTGAATAGATACCTTTCTCTTTTTATTCATCATTCGGGTCGATGAGTTAAACCAGATAGTTATATGAGTGAAACAAAACAGCTTATGAATTTGCAGTAAGAAGATTGATTCTCATTCCCTATGTACGAGAGTAAAGTGGAAGTAAACATAAGCGGTCGAAACTGTTTACCCCAAGATTGGTTGATTAGTCATCATGACTTGAAGCGGGTGCAAAAGATCAACTGTATGGAGTTTCTACTATTGTATTGTATGTTGTTGTATGTTGTATGTATTACCATATCGGGGATCAATCAAAAATGAGTGGACGGTTAGGAACACGAAGGTACACAAAGGATTAGTGATGAAGATAATGTAAGGTATCCAAAGGGATATTTCTGCATAACATAAAAGGAATCATAATGAGGGCTTTAAGTTCGTAGAAATGATCAAGCAGTACTTCCTCACGATTCCGATCCAGAGTATGCTTCTATCCACTGATTAAATAAATGACTGTCGAGAACGAAGTAATCCTTTGATTTTATTTTTTAGAAACCCCCCTTCTGAGTGAGAAAGAAGAACAGGAACGAAAGAAATGGAATGCAATAGGAAAACTGAATAATAAGAGATCTTTGTTTATTCTTTCCGCAATCCTATCCATATTCATACGGATAGAATTCTTCTAATGCTTTATCAACTATAACCCATGAATTAGTGTCTCATTTTTTTTCGTACGAAAGGTATGGGTCGAAATATCTATTGAAACAACGAGTATTTTATTGAAGGATTAAGTTATTACTGAACTAAAAGAATTCTAAGTCTAATTAGAAAATAAAGGATGAGATCAATTCGGAAGCGCTTTTTTTTATTATGGCGGACGGAATTCCATTGGTCTAATTCGGGACTCTTCGATACATCGTTACTCTAATCTACACTACAAACATGCCGAGGTAATAATGAACCAGTCCTTAGATTTATTTGTGGCCATCGAGGAGCCGTATGAAGCTGAGGTCTCATGTGCGGTTCTGGAATAGCGATGGGAATAGTGATGTTATCATCGACTATGATTATCTAACAGTTCAAGTACAGTTGATATAGTTGAGGCACAGTCAAAATATGGGTTTGGGGGGTGGAATCTGTGGCGTCAACCTATAGGGTTTATAGTTTTTCTAATTTCTTCCCTAGCGGAATGTGAAAGATTACCTTTTGATTTACCAGAAGCAGAGGAGGAATTAGTAGCAGGTTATCAAACCGAATATTCAGGTATTAAATCTGGTTTATTTTACGTTGCTTCTTACCTAAATCTACTAGTTTCTTCATTATTTGTAACAATTCTTTACTTGGGCGGGTGGAATTTCTCTATTCCGTACATATTCATTTCTGAACCTTTTGGAATAAATAAAACAGGTGGAGTCTTTGGAATGACAGTTGGTATCCTTATTACATTAGCTAAAGCTTATTTGTTCCTGTTCATTCCTATCACAACAAGATGGACTTTACCTAGGATGAGAATGGACCAGCTATTAAACCTTGGGTGGAAATTTCTTTTACCTATTTCTCTAGGTAATCTATTATTAACAACTTCTTCCCAACTCGTTTCGCTATAACAAAATATGATATTCTAGATTCATAACCTATCTAGAGCAAGAGAAAGAAACATCAAACTATTCATGGATATCCACGATATGTTCCCTATGGTGACTAGGTTCATGAATTATGGTCAACAGACAATACGAGCTGCAAGGTATATTGGTCAAAGTTTCATGATTACCTTATCTCACGTGAATCGTTTACCTGTGACTATTCAATATCCTTATGAAAAATCGATCACATCGGAGCGTTTTCGTGGTCGAATCCATTTTGAGTTTGATAAATGCATTGCTTGTGAAGTATGTGTTCGGGTATGCCCCATAGATCTACCCGTTGTTCATTGGAGATTGGAAACGGATATTAGAAAGAAACGATTGCTTAATTATAGTATTGATTTTGGAATCTGTATATTTTGTGGTAATTGTGTCGAGTATTGTCCAACAAACTGTTTATCAATGACTGAAGAATACGAACTTTCTACTTATGATCGTCACGAATTGAATTATAATCAAATTGCTTTGGGCCGGTTACCAATGTCAGTAATTGGAGATTACACAATTCGAACAATTACGAATTCGACTCCAATCAAAATAATCAGGGGTAAACCTCTTGATTCAAAAACGATTACCAATTACTAAGATTCCGTTTTGATCTAAAGTAAAGGAGTGAGGCTTCTTTCATTTTGCTAGGTCAGTAAATAACTATTGATTGGTGAGAATCAAGGCTTGATTTTGATTTAGAATGGATTCATAGATCTGTGATGATTTCAAAATATACAATTTTGAACTACTCTTTCAGATACAGTAGCAGGATTGATCCAATAACTGTATCTATATAAATCTACACCCCTTTAGGATTCAATTAGGAACGTATCATATACAAGAAAAAAAAAATAAGGTAACCTCTTTTTTCTTGGATCGGTTAGTAAGTTTATGAAATATTTCGATTTATTTATCTCTTTTTTTACACATAATGGATTTACCTGGACCAATACATGATATTCTTTTAGTATTTCTGGGATCAGGTCTTATATTAGGAGGTCTGGGGGTGGTCTTACTTACCAACCCAATTTATTCTGCTTTTTCATTGGGACTGGTTCTTGTTTGTATATCCTTATTCCATATTCCATCTAACTCCTATTTTGTAGCTGCTGCACAGCTCCTTATTTACGTAGGAGCTGTAAATGTTTTAATCCTATTTGCTGTGATGTTCATGAATGGTTCAGAATATTACAACGATTTCTATCTTTGGACCGTTGGGGATGGGGTCACTTCACTGGTTTGTACAAGTATTCTTTTTTCACTAATTACTACTATCTCGGATACGTCGTGGTACGGGATTATTTGGACTACAAGATCAAATCAGATTATAGAGCAGGACCTAACAAGTAACGTTCAACAAATTGGGATTCATTTATCAACAGATTTTTACCTTCCATTTGAACTCATTTCTATAATTCTTTTAGTTGCTTTGATAGGTGCAATTGCTATGGCCCGGCAGTAAAGTAATTAAGTAATAAATACTTAGATCCAAAATAAAATAAATAAAGTCTTGTTTTGTTCTATGTTATCACATCCATTTTCCTTCAGTTCCATTTTCATATTCTATTGTTCATATATGAAATTGAAAGGGGTTTAGTTCGATCCATTACCAATACCTTACTTTGTTTCGTACTTAATTTATATTCTAATCAAATCGGTGAAATTGTTGTTCATATTGAAATGAATCAAGATTGATGAGGGGTTGGTCAATGATGACCGAACATGTACTTATTTTGAGTGCCTATTTATTTTCTATCGGTATTTATGGATTGATCACAAGTCGAAACATGGTTAGAGCACTTATGTGTCTTGAACTTATACTGAATGCGGTTAATATAAATCTCGTAACATTTTCTGATTTGTTTGATAGTCGTCAATTAAAAGGAGATATTTTCTCGATTTTTGTTATAGCTATTGCAGCCGCTGAAGCAGCTATTGGGCCGGCTATTGTTTCATCGATCCATCGTAACAGAAAATCAACTCGTATCAATCAATCGAATTTGTTGAATAAATAGTATTAATGATATAAATAAAGACAGATATCCACAATATATTCACTAATTTAGAACTAGCATGTATGATTCGTATGACCATGCTTGTTGAAACGTAAGAAATCAAAGTATCTTGGCCCTTGCTCATGAACAGATCCAGAAATAGATTGATTATCAAAAAAATTCTGGTAAACCACCGATTCGTCTGGCGTCTACAACATAATATATATAATTCAATTACTAATGAAGCCAGATCGAAAATTCATAAAGTTCAAAAAATTTATAGATCCAATGTCGCATTCAGTAAAGATTTATGATACATGTATAGGGTGTACTCAATGTGTACGAGCCTGCCCCACAGATGTATTGGAAATGATACCTTGGGACGGATGTAAAGCTAAACAAATTGCTTCTGCTCCAAGAACAGAGGACTGTGTAGGTTGTAAGAGATGTGAATCCGCTTGTCCAACGGATTTCTTGAGTGTTCGGGTTTACTTATGGCATGAGACAACTCGCAGCATGGGTCTAGCTTATTGATACGTTCTAGAAAAATCCACTTGAATCCATTTGATTCCTCTTTACCGACAAAAACCCGTACTCGAGAAATTATTCCGAGCGCGGGTTTTTCTGGTCAAAGTCTATCTTGTCTTTACCACGAGTTATTTTCCTTGGTTAACAATAATTGTTGTTTTGCCGATATCCGCGGGTTCGTCAATTTTCTTTCTCCCTCGTAGAGGGAATAAAAATAAGGTGGTTCGGTGGTATACTATTTGTATATGCTTATTAGAACTCCTTCTAACGACCTATGCGTTCTGTTATCATTTCCAATTGGACGATCCATTAATCCAATTAGAGGAGGCTTATAAATGGATAAATACTTTTGATTTTCACTGGAGACCGGGAATCGATGGACTTTCCATAGGACCCATTTTACTGACGGGATTCATCACTACTTTAGCTACTTTAGCGGCTCGGCCAGTTACTAGAGATTCGCGATTGTTCCATTTCCTGATGTTAGCAATGTATAGTGGTCAAATAGGATCATTTTCCTCTCGAGACCTTTTACTTTTTTTCCTCATGTGGGAATTAGAATTAATTCCTGTTTACCTACTTGTATCCATATGGGGAGGGAAGAAACGTCTGTACTCAGCTACAAAGTTTATTTTGTACACAGCGGGGGGTTCTATTTTTCTCTTAATGGGAGTTCCGGGTATGGGTTTATATGGCTCCAACGAGCCAACATTAAATTTTGAAACATTAGCTAATCAATCGTATCCTTTGGGATTGGAAGTAATATTCTATTTTGGCTTCCTTATTGCTTATGCTGTCAAATCGCCGATTATACCCCTACATACATGGTTACCAGATACCCATGGAGAAGCACATTACAGTACATGTATGCTTCTAGCGGGAATCTTATTAAAAATGGGAGCGTATGGATTGGTTCGGATCAATATGGAATTATTACCCCATGCTCATTCTATATTTTCTCCCTGGTTGATGATAGTAGGAGCGATTCAAATAATCTATGCAGCTTCAACTTCTTTCGGTCAACGCAATTTAAAAAAGAGAATAGCCTATTCTTCCGTATCTCATATGGGTTTCACACTTATAGGAATTGGTTCCATAACCGATACGGGAATCAATGGAGCCATTTTACAAATAATCTCTCATGGATTTATTGGTGCTGCACTTTTTTTCTTGGCAGGAACGAGCTACGATAGAATACGTCTTGTTTATCTCGACGAAATGGGAGGAATAGCTATCCCAATGCCAAAAATATTTACCATGTTCAGTAGCTTCTCGATGGCTTCTCTTGCATTGCCAGGAATGAGTGGTTTTGTTGCGGAATCAGTAGTATTTTTTGGAATAATGACTAGCCCGAAATATCTTTTAATGCCAAAAATACTAATTACTTTCGTAATGGCAGTTGGAATGATATTAACTCCTATTTATTCATTATCTATGCCACGTCGGATGTTCTATGGCTACAAGCTATTCAACGTTCCAAACTCTTATTTTTTTGATTCTGGACCACGAGAACTATTTGTTTCGGTCTGTATCCTTCTACCTGTAATAGGTATTGGTATTTATCCTGATTTCGTTCTCTCGCTATCAATTGACAGGATAGAAGCTATTCTATCTATTTATTTTCAAAAAAAGTTTTCATCAATAAGACATTACATTAATGTAAAAGAACTGTGTGATTTTTAAAGCGTTCACTGTATAATGCAATGAAAGAAAAAAAAATGAAGTCAATTATAATCAGATACATCTAAAGTTTTTTCGAACCATTTGAATCACTACTTGATTCAAATGGTTCGAAAAAACTTGCACAAACCTTCTTTATATAATATATGGGACGATGTTCCTATGTATTCTTCAGGCCCTTTCTTCAATTAGTTGTTAATGTGAATGAACCATAACTATGTAGTCCTATTCCTAATAGATTGACCCCAAAATAACATACCCAAATTATAAGAAATCCTATAGAAGCCACAATTGCCGAATCCACACCCCGAAAGCTCTGATTTGTTCTACTATGTAAATAAATCGCGAATATGGTCCAAGTAATAAATGCCCAAGTTTCCTTGGGGTCCCAATTCCAATAAGACCCCCATGCCTCATTAGCCCATACTGCTCCCGAAAGAATACCTATGGTTAAAAAAGTAAACCCTAGACTAATGACACGATAACTACATTGATCTAATTGTTGAGTTAATTGATACCTGTGATAATTTATAAATGAAAGAAAAGAAGTGTTTTGTAAAACACTTCTTTTTTCATTCACAAAGGAAAATGACCCAATTAATAAATGATTGCTTTTGCGAGGAATATCTAGGTTTTTTCGAAATGTAATGACTAAAAGAGCTACGGATAATAACGATCCACATAAAAGAGCTGCATAACTCAATAACATCATACTTACGTGCATCATTAACCACTGGGATTGTAGAGCAGGTACTAATATTGCAGATTGATGCATTTCGGTTGAAAGACCCGAAGTGGCAAAGCCTTGGGTAAAAATAGCACTTGGCGCGGTTATTGCGCTTAAATAACTTTTCTGGTTCCGTCTTTTAGGAAACATATGAATAATGGAGAAACTCCACGAAAGAAACATTAAAGATTCATATAAATCGCTTAACGGCAAATGTCTCGAATAAATCCAACGAGTAACTAATAATCCTGTTATACAAAAAAAGGTAGCCATCATGGCTTTTTCTGACAAATCAAATAGTACTACGGTTTGATGGACTAATAAGGTCATCAAATGAATCGTAATAACAATTGAAATGATAGAAAAAGAGATGTGAGTTAATATATGTTCTAAAGTGGCAAATATCATAATTTTTTTTTAGGGGGGGTATCCTCAATTACGGAATGGAAATCCGGAATTGAATTCATTATAGGATCTATTGTGCCTTTTTTAGAGGATGCCGCCACTCGGACTCGAACCGAGATGCTCTAGCACTGCTTCCTAAGAGCAGCGTGTCTACCAATTTCACCATGGCGGCTTCATCGAAATAATCATAGTCCATATGATGTTCAATCGTCGAGATTGAGGGATTTAATGCAATCTATTTTAGGAAATGTTAGAATCGATGAATAAAGACCCGTTCAAATAAATATTTAAACGCTCAATAATCCTTAGTATCGTGGCAGGAGGTCATTTTAAACAGCAGGCTTTTCCATATTATAAGTTCTTCTGGAATAGTTGGAACTAGACGTTTATGCCCTGAGTCCGGGTATAGAACTAAGAATTTTTTTTCTCATTTTTTGACGATTCATTTCTCATTTATCTGATTTGATAGATCCGAAACGAAAAAGATTCATTTTTCAATGAACAAAATAAAACAATATTTTTTATATATCCCAACTTCATCACTACATCCAAAGGATTTCTATAAAAATTTGGATAGTTTGGTATCAAAGATGTATTAATGATTGGGATCTTCGTTGTATACATAACATAATTTGTGTGAGGATTTACCAAACCCATTAGGTATTGGACCGGGCATATCGTATAACAAAAGAGTTTCAATCTTTATTGGAATTCTACTGTATGTACTTTATGTACTTTAACTTAGAAAACTTAGAAAATCAAAATGAAACTGATAAGATCTCTTTATATATAGATTTGAAATCTAATATTAATAGATAAAATAATTTAGATATTAGATCTAGATATATCGATTGATCGATCCTCCAGCTCAAACATGGGATAGGATCCGTTGTGGGGTTGGATTACGTAAGATTGACTCATTCTTTAGTACATAAATATTGATCTAAATGGGATCCTGGCAGTTTTATTATTTTTTTTTTTTTTCTGTTCGAAATAAGAGGGAGTCCTTGTAGATATGTAGTGATTCATAGAGCTACAAATCAAAGTTTTAAAATGTATATTTTAATCAATTAGTTTCAATAATCCATTGACTTTGACTATGAATCTTATCCCCGCCTTACTTTGGAACAAAAAGGGGGCTCTAACCTCGTTCATACTTGTTTCAGATTTTCCAAAAATCTTAATGATGTATAACTATTGGAGATACATAATCCAATAAGCCAATCCCTTCCTAAGAAAAAAAAAAAGTAAGAGTTTTGTTATTGTGAAAAATGAATCGATGGGGAAAGTTACAATCCCCATCTCGCGAATTATAAAAACTAATCAATGAAAGGTGAAACCTTGTATTTTGTGTCTAACTACTTTCTTTCTTTTTTTTTTTCAAACAAAAAAAGAAATCATTTTTAGAACCTAGTATACAGAATAATTTGTATTCTACATACCACAACAGCTAGTTCGATCTCATATTGATGAGTTCAAAACATTAGTTAATGTGAATTCTTCATCTTATAAATTGAATCATCCAATTCATCGAGTCATGCTGATTCAGATTCAGATCATTCCAAAGCTTTATTACTTGTTTGTCGCACAAAAAAACTTTTTGAATGCCCGGTAGAAATAGATTTAGCTAAAGATAAAGCTTTTGCCGCGGCCTGATATCCCCTTCCTTTCCAAATATTTCTACGAATATGCTTTTTTGACAGAGAAGTACGTTTCTTTGGAACCGCCATTTCAAAATAAAAGGGTCACTCATTTTTATAGTTGGACGTGAAAGACATTTATTGTTCAACTCAAAATAGATTGTTCTTTCTATTAACTATTCATTATCTATCTTTATTCCATAGCCGATACTTATGCTTACTTCATAACATAGAAAAGTATGGATACAGATAGATGAGCATCGCATATGGTATCATCAAGGATAAAAAAAGAAATGAAATAGAAGAAAAAAGAAAAAACGATGTGATTTTCAAGGGAATTTTTTTTTTTCACATTTCCATTACATCCAATGTTCGAAGAAAGAATAATTTGTACTGATTGGGGGCTTCATATCTTTATTCAATCTATGTCTACGGGCGGGATATCTACTACCGTTGAATCGGATGCCATTGATAAGAATTAAAAAGGTTCCAATTCATATCTCAGTCTATTTAGATAATATATATATATATTATAAATGTTATATTTAATAAATCGAAAAGCTTAAGAACCCCTTCCTAATTTAGGAAACCAATAATGAATGTAACCTTTTTCTATTAATTGATCAAGCTCGGAGATAGAGTCCACATAATTAAAATGGAAATGAAATCAAATCAAAGTAGTTAATCCGTTAAACAATACATTACTTGATAAAATAAAGGGAATTTGAGTAATTTCTCATTTTAGTTCTATGCGAAGTGACAAGTATTCTAGGATTTTTCATAAACACATAAACATAAGTTTGTTTTATTGGACTAGAAGCCAATCAATTCCAGAATTAGTTAATGACTCCGAAGAAACTAAATAAAAACTAGGTTTATTGGATCGAGTTATTGGCAGATCCTATGATACATATCAGAATAAAGTACTTGAATTTTTGGTATCATTCTTTTTCCTTACTATAATTGATATAAATATGGATAGAAATCACCGTATCATATGTATTATAGTAGAATAATTGAAAATTTCATATTTTTTATCTTAATAAATACCTTCTTTAATAACTAGGTAGTAGCTTTTAGCTAGTAACTTGGTTATTTGAAGAATTGTAACTTCTTCGTTTGAATTTTTTGTTTTTTTTTTTCAATAGTTTGGAAAGAATCAGAATAATTAAGAATGCAAAATCATATTTGAGTTCTTTTATATCTTGTATATCTTGATTGTTTTTTTATTTATTTGATTATTGCTCCTTCCGGAAGAAATAAGGGCTGGTGAATGGGAAACAATTAATAAGAATAAAAAAAGAAAGTTTGATTTTCTTATGGAACATACATATCAATATGCATGGATCATACCTTTCGCTCTACTTCCAGTTACTATGTCAATAGGGTTGGGACTTCTGCTTGTTCCGACCGCAACAAAAAATTTGCGTCGTATGTGGACTTTTCCTAGTGTTTCATTGCTAAGTATAGTTATTGTTTTTTCGTCCGATCTGTCTATTCAACAGATAAATGGCAGTTCTATCTATCAACATCTATGGTCTTGGACCATCAATACTGATTTTTCCTTAGAGTTCGGCTACTTGATCGATCCACTTACTTCTATTATGTCAATACTAATCACTACGGTTGGAATTATGGTTCTTATTTATAGTGACAATTATATGTCTCATGATCAAGGATATTTGAGATTTTTTGCTTATATGAGTTTTTCCAATACTTCCATGTTGGGATTAGTTACTAGTTCCAATTTGATACAAATTCATATTTTTTGGGAACTAGTGGGAATGTGTTCGTATTTATTAATAGGTTTTTGGTTCACACGACCGGCTGCCGCAAATGCTTGTCAAAAAGCGTTTGTAACTAATCGTGTAGGGGATTTTGGGTTATTATTAGGAATCTTAGGTTTTTATTGGATAACAGGGAGTTTCGAATTTCGAGATTTGTTCGAAATCTTCAATAACCTGATCCGTAATAATGGGGTCAACTCTTTATTTGCTACTCTGTGTGCCTCCCTATTATTCGTCGGTGCAGTTGCTAAATCCGCACAATTTCCCCTTCATGTATGGTTACCTGATGCCATGGAGGGGCCTACTCCTATTTCGGCTCTTATCCATGCTGCTACTATGGTAGCAGCAGGCATTTTTCTTGTCGCTCGATTTCTTCCGCTTTTCACAGTCATACCTTACATAATGAATCTCATTTCTTTGATAGGTGTAATAACGGTACTATTAGGAGCTACTTTAGCTCTTGCTCAAAGAGATATTAAGAGAAGTTTAGCCTATTCTACAATGTCTCAATTGGGTTATATTATGTTAGCCCCAGGGATAGGCTCTTATCGAGCTGCTTTATTCCATTTGATCACTCATGCCTATTCGAAAGCATTATTGTTTTTAGGATCCGGATCAATTATTCATTCAATGGAACCCATTGTTGGATATTCTCCAGATAAAAGTCAGAACATGGTTCTTATGGGTGGTTTAACAAAATATGTGCCAATTACAAAAAATACTTTTTTATTAGGTACACTTTCTCTTTGTGGAATTCCACCTCTTGCTTGTTTTTGGTCTAAAGATGAAATTCTTAATGATAGTTGGTTGTATTCACCTATTTTCGCAATAATAGCTTGTTTCTCGGCGGGGTTAACTGCATTTTATATGTTTCGGATGTATTTACTTACTTTTGATGGTCCTTTACATGCTCATTTTCAAAATTACAGTGGCACTCAAAATAGCTCGTTCTATTCAATATCTATATGGGGGAAAGAAGGAGCCAAACCAGTTAACAGAAATTTGTTTTTATCAACAATGAATAATAATGAAAAGGTTTCCTTTTTTTCGAAGAAGATATACAAAATGAACGGAAATGTAAGAAATCTGATACGCTACTGTAGGATTTCTTTTGAAAATAAAGACACTTCAACGTATCCCCATGAATCAGACAATACTATGCTTTTGCCTCTACTTATATTGGTCCTATTTACTTTGTTCGTTGGATCCATAGGAATTCCTTTCGATCAAGGAGTAATGGATTTTGATATATTATCGAAATGGTTAACTCCATCAATAAACCTTTTACATAAAAATTCGAACTATTCTGTGGATTGGTATGAATTTGTGACAAATGCAATTTATTCAGTCAGTATAGCCTGTTTTGGAATATTCATAGCGTCTATTTTATATGGGTCTGTTAATTCATCTTTTCGGAATTTGGACTTAATCAATTCATTTGTTAAAAAAACAGGCTCTAAGAAAATTTTATTGGACCGAATAATAAATGCGATATACAATTGGTCATATAATCGTGGTTACATAGATGTTTTTTATGCAACATGCTTAACTACAAGTATAAGAGGATTAGCTGAAGTAACTCATTCTTTAGATAGACGGGTATTTGACGGAATTACCAATGGTGTTGGTGTTGCGAGTTTCTTTGTAGGAGAAGGGATCAAATATGTGGGGGGAGGGCGAATCTCTTCTTATCTCTTTGTATATTTATCATATGTATCCGGCTTTTTATTAATTTACTATATCTATATCTATTCTTTTTGATATAGAATAAGAAGTAACTAGACTTGGTTATTTTTATCATTATACAATCTGGTCCTTTTTTCAAGCACATCCATAGTAAGAGATCCCTTGTTTAGAACTTCTATTCGGTTTATGAATTCATTGCTCAAGCTGTACCTTTTTTGTTCATTGGTATAAACCCAATGATTATACAGATCTTCGGGGGATAGTTTTTCGGTCGTACACAAAGACATCTTTCTTTGCATCATTTCCAAAAAAATCGATAAACTGGGTGGATATGTAAAAGATATTATTTGTTTTCCATCAACTGGACATACGTGAAAAAAATATTGTGACATTTCATTTCTTACAGCATTTTGAAAGAAATTTTTTTTTATATATCTCAATGGACGATTACATCGTTTATAGTCGAAAAGAAGATTCACAAGAGGTTTTTCAAACCAGAAGAGGTCTTTATCTTCTTTCTCTTTAAGTATTTCTAACTTCAAAATTTCTTGCCTCTTTTTTTTTTCATGTAGTTTTTTTGGATCCTCCCTTTCTTCCGAACAAAGGGAAGGGTCTTCTTCGGTGGATCCCTCTTGTTCCTGTTTAGTCCCCTTCGTTTCGGAAGTTTTTTCTATTTCTACATCTGTTTCTTCCTCACTTTCCCCCCTTTCTTCCGTTTTTGAGGTTTCTTTCAGTTTCTTAGTGACAATAGGCGACGGTATTCTGCCTAAATAGTAGACACAGGTGATAAATAAGAGAATAGTAAAGATTCGAGCCATAGAATTTCTCAATTCTGACACAAGGTACTTATTAGATCGAATAAGTACATTCGATCTAATAGAATGATTTTGCCGTATCCAGAATAATACGAATCCAACCCATTTCATGAAGAAAATGTGACCAATTAACCAACCAACAAAACTACTTGTTACAAATAACATCTTGTTGTTGCATCGAAACATATAAATGTTGACTAATCTGACTAACGTTGAACTTGGTAAAATGAAATGGTTGAATAATTGAAAAATGAGATTATTCAGGAATACACATTGAATGCTGAGATTACGCATTGAATTTCTGGTAGTAGATCCATAATCCAAAAAGTGTTTGTGATTGTTCCAGAAGAAATGAAACAAAAGATACGGTAGAACTAGGACAGTTATTGTATGAGGTCTACCCAATGC